TTAACCGCTGAAGCAGAAAGCGTTTTGAAAGAAGGCATTCAAGAGCAACTGGAACGTTTTCTACTTCAGTAGAAATAAAAAAAAGAAACGAAATTGATCATTCTTATTTTTGATTCTTTAGTCAATTTTATTCTTTAATTTTAATTAAATTTTTCAGAAATTCTATAAATATAAATAGAAGTCTATCTATAAGTTAAGTATATATATAATAGAAATAAGTATATAACTAATCTCTGTTTAATATTAAATCTTAAAGCATTCAGAATTGATTTCTTATTCTATTTCTTTCTTATCTTTTTTCGAAATAGAATAAAAATATATTATATATAATATATAGAAATGTAAATAATAGATAAATATCAATATATTTATATCTATATTGATATTGCGTCCAATAGGATTTGAACCTATACCAAAGGTTTAGAAGACCTATGTCCTATCCATTAGACAATGGACGCTTTTCGCTTTTTTTTACTTTCCAATTGTTAAAAAAAAAAGAATGTGCGAAATCTTTTTAGCAATTGTGTATTGAATTCACTTCAATACACAATTGCTATTAGACAATTCTAATAGAGAAAATTGTCTATAATTCGAATAAGGGCAATTTAAAATTTAGAGCGGGTAGCGGGAATCGAACCCGCATCGTTAGCTTGGAAGGCTAAGGGTTTTAGTCGACGTCGATTGATCATTTTTATATTTTTAACGTCTCTAATTCAAAACCGAACATGAAACTTTGGTTTCATTCGGCTCCTTTATGATGGATGGAGAAATTCCCAAATAAAATAAGACAGGAACGAAATCAAAATTCAACCCATAATATCTATGTTAGCTTTTTTTTCCGTATGGGTGCTTTCACAGAAAATTTTGCTTTCTAGATGATCCTTCTAGAAGATAGATCAGGAGAACTCGAACAATCTTTCTAGTTACTTCGTTCTTTATTTCTATTTCACGGAATCCTTAGGAAAAGTATTTGGTTTCTACCGAGCTAAAACAATATAATATGTCGATGTCTTTAGTAAACCAAAGTTCTCGTTTAATAGCTATTTTGCTTCAATTTTTCTATACCAAACAATGAATAGAACTGAAGATTTAGTTACGATTAGAAAGAAACTTTCCTAGCTTTATCCATGGATCCTCTTGTTATACTTATTGAATTGTAAATAGTCATACAATTCAAAAATTATGTTTCGGAATTTCATAATCCAAATTTACAATTGATTAGAGTCTTTGGATACAAATTACGAGAATCTATAATCTTCCTTGAATCTTTTATTGAAAGGGAAAGGACTAAATCCTTTTAAGAAATAAAGTTTTTGATCGGAAGATAAATCAAACCAAGAGACCCTTTAACTATTAAAGGGATTAAAGGAACGAATCACACTTTTACCACTAAACTATACCCGCTACAATGCCATTATTACATATAAATTGATCTTTTGTCGAACAAAGTAATCAGGGGTGTAATAAAAAAAATCTGAAAAAAAAAATTAGAAAATTCTAGCGTTGACGCGTAGACTTAATAAAACTTCATAAAATTAGTAAAAGCAGATTTGATTCCATTTTTTTTTTCAATTTCAGATCTTTTTTGTCTAAAAATCCATCGGATGAGTCTTTTTAACTTTAACAAAAAAAGGCCCGGCTGGGGACTGACCAGGCCAGGCTATTAAAATAAAAAAGATCTTTTACTTGTGTTTTGACGAGACAAAATAAAAAAAGGATTCTCTATTTCTATTATTGTGGTTTTATTTATTTCTCTTTTGAGTTCGCGCCTTTTCTTTATCTAATCTTTATCTAAATTTTTGATATAAATAGAATTACTGAAGAAAGTTATATAAAAAAATTATATATATAGTAATATATATATATATTATATATATAAATAGATGATAAATATATTTATATAATAAAAAAGAAATTATCTATATTATCTATATATAATAAAATATAGAAAATGAAAAAATATATATAATATAAAGAATAATCTATAAAAAAACTAAAGCTTTTTTAGAATAAAGTGGAGAAGGTTCTTTTTCAAGCCTTTTTTTGTCTAATGAACCTAATTAAGTATCCCTTTTCGATTAGGAGAGATGGCTGAGTGGACTAAAGCGTTGGATTGCTAATCCATTGTACGAGTTAATTGTACCGAGGGTTCGAATCCCTCTCTTTCCCTTTTTCCTTTTAATGATGTGTAATAGATAAAATCCTAATAAAATTCGACCATTTCCACTAATTAAATAAAGCAATAAAAAACCTTTCTTTTTTATTCTTCACGTCCCGGATTACGTCCTGGATCATTAGATAGGAATCCAAATATGAAGAGAGAAACAAAGAATATAACTACAGTGTATACAAAAAGTTTGAGAGTAAGCATTACACAATCTCCAAGATCTTACTAAAAAAAAAAAGAGAATAGATTCTCTATTTTTATACCAAATATCTAATTTTGATACCAATAAATCAAGTGATTTATTTTTTTTCTCAAAAAAAATAAAAAAAAGGGTTTCAGAAAGTCATTTGTAATAAGATAATAGTCGAGTCTTTCATATTCAAACAGATTTGCATACCAACATCTAGATATTTTTTTTGGTGAACTCGAATCTAATTAGGTTCTTTCATTTAGGGAAAAGAGGATAAAATTTAGGAAATAGAATGATCCAGATTTAGTATGGCTACAAAAAAAATGAAATGTTTGAATTGAGAGTTCGTTCATACGTCAAGATTTTTTTGATCTTTTGAATTGTTGGAAGAATCAAAATCGTGAATTTTTTTTAAGACAGTATTAAGAATTTCATCGAAAACTTACAGCGGCTTGCCAAACAAAGGCTAAGAGAAGAAAGAAAAGAGGTATTACGGGCATAACATCTACGATTGGATTCAAAAAGGCGTAGGCCTCCGGCAATTTGGCGATTAAAAAAGTGCTTGAAAAAAGGGCAGAATTCAAACAAATACAGATCAAATTAAATATATTAAGCATAACAAAAATTGGTGTTCTTGTGGATAATTTTATTTTGATTGAGTTATTAATATATTTTTTATATAAGGAAAAAAATAAAAAAAGATAGTCTAAAAAGACTTTGTTGAACTTACTCAATCAAAAATCCTTTCATTCTCTTATCTTATGAGAATGAAAGAAATAATATTTTCATACAATATCTTAATTGAATTCTATGGAATGATCAATAAAGTAAGTTTGATTTGCTATCTACACGTGTCAAAACTCTAGCACCAATGTAATCTATATTTAATTTGGGCTTAAATTGAATTGACGAACAACCAATAGCAATATTACTCTTTTAGTAGTCTTGAATAAAAATCGAAATGGGGCGTAGCCAAGCGGTAAGGCAACGGGTTTTGGTCCCGCTATTCGGAGGTTCGAATCCTTCCGTCCCAGAGTATCAGAATCAATCTTCTATTGCCTTTATACACCATCTTTCTCTTTCTGTTTAGTTTAAAAATACAATATTTTTTAAGAATAAAATATTGAAATCAAAAGAAGAATCAACTGATTTTTCATCATTTCAACCGAATTCAAAAAAATCTATTTGCTTTTTTAATTTGTGTGTGATGCGGGTAAGTAAGGTAGAACCATAGATTCTAAGAGTTTTAATAAAAAAAATCTATATTTATATAATTTATATATATATAAATATAGATTTCTATTCAAATTGAGATTTTACATATATACAATCTAATATGGGATTCATTTGAATTCTGACTGAACCTTTTACGCGTAAATTCACTATTCCATTCATAGAGAAAGAAAAAGTATAGATTACGATATACTGACTGAACTATGACTATTCATGATTCCATACTTGAATCAATTACACAAACTAGAGGAATGTTATGGTAAAACTTCGTTTAAAACGATGTGGTAGAAAGCAACGTGCGACTTGAATTGAAGGACATGATCTGCTGTGGATTTTTTGATCCGCCACTTTTTATATAGGAATATAGGTGCTCTTGGCTCGACATTTTGTGTTCTATTTTACTAGAGTTCTAAACTTTTTTTGAATATAAAAAAGAGTACAGGATGGAGCTCGAGGAGAATATAAAGTTTTTATTCCTTTCGCAGGAGTAAGGATCTAGGGTTAGTGCGAATCAATAAGTTGGAACAACTTCGTAAGTCTTTTTATTTTTATATTGAAAAAAAAAGCCCTTTCAAGCAATTTTACAATGGAAAAGGAAATTTTCTTCAAATTGTAAAATTCTTTGAATAAAAAGTCTATCATGCGTGAATCAAGCGTTTGTATGATTCTTTGATAGAAAGAAAAGAAATCATAAACAAAATAAGGGGCGTGTTGCTGCCCTTTTTTAATAAAACGATTCAAGATCACCGAAGTCATGTCTAAACCCAAAGATTCAAAGTAAGGATAAAGAATCCTGAAACAAGGAAATCCAGTTTTCAATTGTTTGAACAACTAGATTAGAATGAAGAATCCAAATTGATTCTAAAAAATGAGACAAACAAAAAAAGGGTTAGAGACCACTCAATAAAAAAGTACTTAAGGATTCTCTGTTGAGATATTTGAGAGTTATTTAACTTGAGTTAGGAGAGTACGAATGTTACGAATGTTTTTTATGGAAAAAAATATTTAGGGTTTCACTACTGGCTAATTTATTTAATGTTTTTATTAATCTATTTAATATTTGAATTTTATACAGAGAGTTAACTTCTACTCATTGAATTTTTTTTCTCGAGCCGTACGAGGCCAAAACCTCTTATACGTTTCTAGGGGGGGGTATTATTCATATACATCTATCCCAATGAGCCGTTTATCGAATCGTTGCAATTGATGTTCGATCCCGAAGAGAAGGAAGAGATCTTCACAAGGTGGGTTTTTATGATCCGATAACAAATCAAACTTATTTAAATCTTCCTGCTATTCTCGATTTTCTTAAAAAAGGCGCTCAACCAACAAGAACAGTTCATGATATTTCAAAGAAGGCAGGGATTTTTACAGAATTAAGTCTTAATAAAATGAAATTGAATTAATGAAATATAAAAAAGAGGATGTGAAAGACTCGTATATAGCTTGGTATCAAATTTTATCTACTCTTTTCTTTCCTCCTCTTTCGCTTCCATCATATTTATTTTGATTTATTCCAATTTTGATTTAGTATTAGCTAAGGTACGAATACTAAAAAATACCCTGCTAACAACTACTATGTTTTATAATCAGAAACAAATTTATGAAAAAAAATTTGGATCTATATTATATAAATTCTAATTTTTGTATAAATACAAAATTTTACTGTATAGAAAATAATACTGTGATATAAAAAAAGATATTAATTCTGAATAAAACTAATATATATATAATATATATATTATTATATGAATAATTTATGAATTATTCATAACAAATTAAAGGAAAAAAAAATGGATCTAAAAAAAGTATAAAAAGATTTGAGATTACCCTAACTGGCTTAGTTTTCATTCATTGTATGAACTAACAAACCAAGGGGTTAAGCTTTTTTATTTATTTTTTCTATTTTTCACTATATTAAAAATTCACAATCATATTGACAACAGTGTATGGACCAAATATAATTCTCTCATAGATAAATAGATCTATTTATCCCTGACGCACACATGACTGGATTTTTCTTTTTTTTTCTTTATTCTGGTTGTATCTACATATTTGCAGTACTTTCTTTTTTTTTTGTTTTTGGGGGGTTGCTAACTCAACGGTAGAGTACTCGGCTTTTAAGTGCGACTAGCATCTTTTACACATTTGTATGAAGAAAAGGATTCGTCCAGATCCGCGGTAGAGTTTGTAAGACCACGACTGATCCTGAAAGGAATGAATGGAAAAAATAGCATGTCGTATCAAGGGAGAATTCAGACAACATTTTTTTTTGCTTTCCTGATCGGTACAACCTTAGTTTTCGATGTCGAAAAAAAAAAAAAAAAAGGAATTCCAATTTGGGTTAAGTTAATAAATATAAATGGATGGATAAAAAAACCAGTTTTCCTGATTCCAGGAAAAAAAGAAACGAGCTTCCATTCGTAATTTGAAAAATTACCCGATCTAATTAAATGTTAAAAATAGATTAGTGCCTAATACGGGTATGGGAAGGCATTTTTTTCTTGCGTGTTATTATCAATTTTTCATGAGTCCTAATTATTTTTTTCCCTAGTCCGTTTGGGTTAGGTTGGAGATGGATGTGTAAAAGAAGCAGTATATTGATAAAAAATATATATATTTCCAAAATCAAAAGAGCGATTAGGTTCAAAAAATAAAGGATTTCTAATCATCTTGTTTTGTTATTCTATATATAATATAACGAACAGAAACCTATTAAAGATAGAGAATCCGGTTAGCAGTCTACCTGTTTATGAGGTATCTATTGCTTTCGTAGTCTAATACCTTATTTTGACTGTATCGCACTATGTGTCATTTCAGAACTCAAGAAAATAAAGACTTTACCTTCAGTTCAAATAGAATTTCAATCCAAATGGAGAAATTTCAAGGATATTCAGAGTTCGATGGGGCTCGGCAACAGAGTTTTCTATATCCACTTTTTTTTCGGGAGTATATTTATGTACTTGCTTATGATCATGGTTTAAATAGATTAAATAGAAATCGGTCCATTTTCTTGGAAAATGCGGATTATGACAAAAAATATAGTTCACTAATTGTGAAACGCTTAATTTTGCGAATGTATCAACAGAATCGTTTGATTATTCCCACTAAGGATTTGAACCAAAAAAACTTTTTGGGGCATACCAGTCTTTTCTATTATCAAATGATATCTGTTTTATTTGCAGTGATTGTAGAAATTCCATTTTCCCTAATATTAGGATCCTCTTTCGAAGGAAAACAATTCCAAAAATCTTATAATTTACAATCAATTCATTCAATATTTCCCTTTTTAGAAGACAAATTATCGCATTTTAATTATGTGTTAGATGTAGTAATACCTTACCCCATCCATCTAGAAATCTTGGTTCAAACCCTACGTTACCGGGTAAAAGATGCCTCTTCTTTGCATTTTTTTCGGTTCTGTCTATACGAGTATTGCAATTGTAAGAATTTTTATATCAAAAAAAAATCAATTTTGAATCCAAGATTTTTCTTGTTCTTATATAATTCTCATGTATGTGAATACGAATCCATCTTTTTTTTTCTACGCAAGCGGTCTTCGCATTTACGATCGACATCTTATGAAGTCCTTTTTGAGCGAATTGTATTCTATGGAAAAATACAACATTTTTTAAAAGTCTTTGTTAATAACTTTCCGGCGATCCTAGGATTGCTCAAGGATCCTTTCATACATTATGTTAGATATCACGGAAGATCCATTCTGGCAACAAAGGATACGCCGCTTCTGATGAATAAATGGAAATATTATTTTGTTAATTTATGGCAATGTTATTTTTCCGTATGGTTTCAATCGCAAAAGGTCAATATAAATCAATTATCTTTAGATAATTTAGAGTTTCTGGGTTATCTGTCAAGTTTGCGATTAAACCCTTTAGTGGTACGTAGTCAA